GCTATCACACGAATTGAAAAGCCTTATGGAAACCCTAATATTCTTGCAGAATTTATAGCCGGACAATTAAAAAATAGAGTTTCCTTTCGCAAAGCAATGAAAAAGGCTATAGAATTAACTGAACAAGCAGATACAAAAGGAATTCAAGTGCAAATTGCAGGACGTATCGACGGCAAAGAAATTGCGCGTGTTGAATGGATCAGAGAGGGTAGGGTTCCACTACAAACCATTCGAGCTAAAATTGATTATTGTTCCTATACAGTTCGAACAATCTATGGGGTATTAGGCATCAAAATTTGGATATTTATAGAAGGGGAATAAGAAACCTTTATTTCCCTTTGCATTCTATCCAGCGATGGAACAAAAAATGAGAAAAGAGTTTCTTCTTTTTATTTTCGGTTCAATAAAAAAAAATGAACAATTATAATTCTATAGGGTTTAATAAAAATTAAATTAATCTTTTGATAAAATTGCTATGCTTAGTGTGTGACTCGTTGGTTTTTTGAGGGTTAGTATAAAAAACCAGCCCCATAGTATAAAAGTATAAACAAATAATTATAGAAGTAATAACCAACTCATCACTTCGTATTATCTGGATCCAAAGAACCAGTCAAGATATGATATATTGTTCATATTGTTGTAGCAACTGAAATCTTTTTTTACTCAAAAATATGCTTCTAAGTTGTCAATGGAAATAAAAAATCCGAAAGAAAAAAGAAAGGGTATGGATAAATGGAAGGATGAGAGAAAGAAAGAAAAAGAATAAAGAATATTGATGATATAGAATTCCAATATGTAAGGTCTATGAGTCATCTCAGAAAAAATCTGCGTAATAAAGCATCAATACGGATTCATCATTAAATGGATCTGCTCATCGAACAAAAAATAAAGAGCTTCGAGCCAATAAAGACTAAGAATATTGACTCAAGAACTAATAGCTCCGTTGTAGAATTCAGACCTAACCATTAATTAAGAAGCGATGGGAACGATGGAACCTGTGAATTCAAAAGATTTTAGTGAAAATGAATTCGAATGATTCATTGATCGGGATGGCGGAACCGGCCAGAGACCAATTCATCTATTCAGAAAAGTTATGAACTAATGAGAGAACTTAAATAGAAATTGAAAGAGTAAATATTCGCCCGCGAAAACTTTCTTTTCTTGGATTGCTAAAATTGGGTCAATCCAATACGATAAAGAGTAAAACAAAATAAAGATTTGTTTTAACATTCTAAAATAGATAAATATAAGAAAAAAATAGTTATTTAATATATTTAGATTTAGTTATCTATACAAACAAGATATACAAATTAATAATAGATTTGATCTAGATTAAATGAAATCCATGATTCAGTATATTACTTATTAAATACATGTATATCTTAATTCAAATTATATTCTATCTGAATTGAATTCAAAATCTTTAATTTGAATTGATTTTCTTCGCGAGGAGCTGGATGAGAAGAAACTCTCACGTCCGGTTCTGTAGTAGAGATGGAATTCAAAACAAACCATCAACTATAACCCCAAAAGAACCAGATTCCGTAAACAACATAGAGGAAGAATGAAGGGAATATCTTATCGAGGTAATACTATTTGTTTTGGTAAATACGCTCTTCAGGCACTTGAACCCGCTTGGATCACATCTAGACAAATAGAAGCAGGTCGACGAGCAATGACACGAAATGCACGTCGCGGTGGAAAAATATGGGTCCGTATATTTCCAGATAAACCAGTTACAGTAAGGCCCGCAGAAACACGTATGGGTTCAGGTAAAGGCTCTCCCGAATATTGGGTAGCTGTTGTTAAACCAGGTCGAATCCTTTATGAAATGGGTGGAGTAACAGAAAATATAGCCAGAAGGGCTATTTCAATAGCAGCGTCCAAAATGCCTATACGAGCTCAATTCATCATTTCGGGATAAAAAAGAAATACGCCTTCAAAATAGCGGGTGCAGGTTTCCTTTTTTTGAACAAAGAATATTTCTTTTTTTTCTTCGACCTTTGTATTGTAAAAAAACAGATAAAAAAAAAAAAAAAAAAAATGATATGATTCAACCTCAGACCCATTTGAATGTAGCAGATAACAGCGGGGCTCGAGAATTGATGTGTATTCGAATCATAGGAGCTAGCAATCGTCGATATGCTCATATTGGTGACGTTATTGTTGCTGTGATCAAAGACGCAGTTCCAAACATGCCTCTAGAAAGATCAGAAGTGGTCAGAGCTGTAATTGTCCGTACTTGTAAAGAACTTAAACGTGACAACGGTATGATAATACGATATGATGACAATGCTGCAGTTGTGATTGATCAAGAAGGAAATCCAAAAGGAACTCGAGTTTTTGGTGCGATTGCCCGAGAATTGAGACAGTTCAATTTTACTAAAATAGTTTCATTAGCTCCCGAGGTATTATAAAATGAGACCGCGATATGGTTATAGTAGGAAATAGATTAAGATTAATTTAGTCAATTTTGTCTCACGTATATACCTTTCAAAATTCATATTAATATTCATAAAAAAATACGAAAAAAAAAAAAAAAACAGAAAAACATGTTGATTATATCCCAATTTGGAGGCACCAATCCTTTTAATTAATCATGGGTAGTGATACTATTGCTGACATAATAACCTCTATACGAAATGCCGATATGTATAGAAAAAACGTGGTTCGAGTAGCAGCTACTAATATCAGCCAAAGTATTGTTAAAATACTTTTACGAGAGGGTTTTATAGAAAACGTGAGAAAACATCGAGAAAACAACAACTATTTTTTGGTTTTAACCCTACGCCATAGAAGGAATAGGAAAAGGACTTATCGAAATCTTTTAAATTTAAAACGGATCAGTCGGCCGGGTCTACGAATCTATTCTAACTATCAAAGAATTCCTAGAATTTTAGGCGGTATGGGGGTTGTAATTCTTTCTACCTCTCGGGGTATAATGACAGACCGAGAGGCTCGACTAGAAAGAATAGGCGGAGAAATTTTGTGTTATATATGGTAATCTTTCTAATATCCGAATTGAATAGGAAACTTCTTTTTTGTGAAAAAGAAAAGAAAAGGGGTGGGTTGTCTAATAGGGTTCTTCCTCCACTAGTTGATACTTCAAGGAGGTTTTACCTGGAATGAAAGAACAAAAATGGATTCATGAAGGTTTAATTACTGAATCGCTTCCGAACGGCATGTTCCGGGTTCGTTTAGATAATGAAGATATGATTCTAGGTTATGTTTCAGGAAAGATCCGACGTAGTTTTATACGAATATTGCCAGGAGATAGAGTCAAAATTGAAGTAAGTCGTTATGATTCAACCAGAGGTCGTATAATTTATCGACTCCGCAACAAAGATTCGAAAGAGTAGGTTTTTTTCAACTTCACTATTTCTTTCGCAGGAATACGATTCGAAATCGAAAATTTCAATAAACTGATTTTATTCCAAGAAATAGATTCAAAATTAAAGTAAGGAGTGGCAAATATGAAAATAAGAGCTTCTGTTCGTAAAATTTGTGAAAAATGTCGACTAATCCGTCGTCGGGGACGAATTATAGTAATTTGTTCCAACCCAAGACATAAACAAAGACAAGGATAATAAGACTCGTTAAAGACCCAATATACAAATAAGAAGGGGGATCTTTTTTGACATGAAATGGATATATCCATATATCTCTGACTCAAATTTATGAGATGATAAAATATGGCAAAAGCTATACCGAAAAAGGGTTCACGTGGACGTATTGGTTCACGTAAGAGTATACGTAAAATACCAAAGGGGGTTATTCATATTCAAGCAAGTTTCAATAATACCATTGTGACTGTTACAGATGTACGAGGGCGAGTGGTTTCTTGGTCCTCTGCCGGTACTTGTGGCTTCCGAGGTACAAGAAGAGGAACGCCATTTGCTGCTCAAACCGCGGCGGCAAATGCTATTCGTGCAGTAGTAGATCAAGGTATGCAACGAGCAGAAGTCATGATTAAAGGTCCCGGTCTCGGAAGAGACGCAGCATTACGAGCTATTCGCAGAAGTGGTATACTATTAACTTTCGTACGGGATGTAACCCCTATGCCACATAATGGCTGTAGACCCCCGAAAAAAAGACGTGTGTAGAAAAAAAAATTGAAGATATTTCAATAGCAAGAGAAACAAGAGAAATAAATGATTCAATAATCAGATCAAAGAATATTATTATGGTTCGAGAGAAAATAACAGTATCTACTCGGACACTACAGTGGAAGTGTGTTGAATCAGCAGCAGACAGTAAGCGTCTTTTGTATGGGCGCTTTATTCTGTCTCCGCTTATTAAAGGTCAAGCAGACACAATAGGCATTGCGATGCGAAGAGCTTTGCTTGGAGAAATCGAAGGAACATGTATCACACGCGCAAAATCTGAGAAAATATCACACGAATATTCTACCATAATGGGTATTCAAGAATCAGTACATGAAATTTTAATGAATTTGAAAGAAATCGTATTGAGAAGTAATCTCTATGGAACTTGTGAGGCGTCTATTTGTGTCAGGGGCCCTGGATATGTAACTGCTCAAGATATCATCTTACCGCCTTATGTAGAAATCGTCGATAATACACAGCATATAGCTAGCTTGACGGAACCCATTGAGTTGGTTATTGGATTACAAATAGAGAAGAATCGTGGATATCTTATAAAAGCGCCAAATACCTTTCAAGATGGAAGTTATCCTATAGATCCTGTATTCATGCCTGTTCGAAATGTGAATCATAGTATTCATTCTTATGAAAATGGTAACAAAGAGATACTATTTCTCGAAATATGGACAAATGGAAGTTTAACTCCTAAAGAAGCACTTCACGAAGCCTCCCGGAATTTGATTGATTTATTGATTCCCTTTTTACATACCAAAGAAGAAAATTTCAATTTAGAGGACAATCAACACATAGTTCCTTTACCCCCTTTTACCTTTTATAATAAATTGGCTAAACTAACAAAAAATAAAAAAAAAATGGCGTTGAAATCGATTTTTATTG